AAGAGCAAGAGTTCAAAAGCAGCGATTCAAATTCACTCCGATACTCTATCGAAAATTCCTTGCAAAACCAAAAAAATAGAGGCGAAAGATACCAAAGCGGTCTTGTATCAAACTGCCTGTCTTCTTGTAGTTGGATCCCCAATTTTTTGAAATGCTCCAAACTCTACTTGAGCATCCAAATCTGGGTCAATACCAGCAAAAACATCTCTGAACAAAGTTCTAGCACCATGCCAAATGTGTCCGAAGAAAAAAAGCAAAGCAAACGAAGCATGTCCAAAAGTAAACCAACCCCTTGGACTGCTACGAAAAACACCATCGGATTTCAAAGTCGCCCGATCTAATTCAAAAATTTCACCCAATTGAGCACGTCTAGCATATTTCTTGACGGTAGCAGGATCACTATAAGTGACTCCATTGAGTTCGCCACCATAGAACTCAACGGTTACACCCACCTGTTCAACACTATACTTCGATTCTGCTCTTCGAAAGGGGACATCGGCTCTAACAATTCCGTCGCCATCTACTAAAACGACTGGAAATGTTTCGAAAAAAGTAGGCATACGACGTACAAAAAGCTCACGCCCTTCTTTATCCCTAAAAATAGGGTGCCCTAACCATCCAACCGCTATTCCATCCCCGTTATCCATCGAACCCGCCCTGAATAATCCTCCTTTTGCCGGATTATTGCCAATATAATCGTAAAAAGCTAATTTTTCAGGAATTTTCGACCAGGCTTCTGATAAACTTTGATTTTCTGCTAGCCCGACGCTAACTCTTCGATAGATCTCTTGCTGGAAGTAACCCTGATCCCATTGATAACGAGTAGGACCAAATAATTCAATGGGGGTAGTTGCTGAACCATACCACATAGTTCCAGCAACAACAAAAGCTGCAAAAAAGACAGCCGCGATACTACTGGAGAGTACGGTTTCGATATTTCCCATGCGCAATCCTTTGTATAGACGTTGTGGCGGTCGAACGCTAAGATGGAATAGACCCGCTAATATGCCCAATGTACCTGCTGCAATATGATGAGAAGCTATTCCTCCCGGAACAAAAGGATCAAAACCTTCCACGCCCCACAACGGATTTACAGGTTGTACTTTTCCCGTTAATCCATAAGGATCGGACACCCAGATTCCAGGACCGTACAGGCCTGTTACATGAAATGCACCAAAACCAAAACAAGCCACCCCGGAGAGAAATAAATGAATTCCAAAGATCTTAGGTAAATCCAAAGAAGGTTTTCCTGTACGTTCATCGCAAAAAATTTCTAGATCCCAATAGACCCAATGCCAGATAGCTGCCAAAAAGCATAAGCCAGAAAACACAATATGTGCCCCAGCTACACCCTCGTAACTCCAAATCCCCGGATTTGTTACAGTCCCTCCTGTGATACTCCAACCTCCCCACGAATTGGTTATTCCTAAACGAGTCATGAAGGGTATAACGAACATACCCTGTCTCCACATTGGATCAAGAACAGGGTCAGAAGGATCAAAAACGGCTAATTCATACAGAGCCATCGAACCCGCCCAACCAGCAACCAGAGCTGTATGCATTATATGAACGGAAAGCAACCGGCCGGGATCATTCAATACAACGGTATGAACACGATACCAAGGCAAACCCATGGAAAATACCCCCTTATCAAAGAAAAATAGACACTACGTAACTTTATTGCATTGCAAAGACTGTAATACTATGATTATCCTATAGACTGCACTTCTTCAGTGGATTATTTACTAACAAGGGTTAAGTTAATATTTATTAACTTCTGTTCCTAATAATGGAAGAATTCTGTTCGTAGAAACAACGATAAGCAGATTTATTCTATACTCGATAAGTACCAATACGCAATGGGAGATTGATGCCAGTTTCTATGAGTAAATATGTCTATCCTTAATTTCTCATTAGGAAAACCTATTTGTAAAAATTTTCCTTTATTGATTTTGTCTTTCTTTCTGAATTTTTGAATCTTTGGATAAAAAAATATGATAAAGCCAATATTCGAAAATAGAGACAATAAAACCATATTATTACGTTTCCGCATCAAAGTGAAATTTAGTTCTTTTTTCTTTCAATTCATGCCTATTGGTGTTCCAAAAGTACCCTTCCGAATTCCTGGAGATGACGATGCATCTTGGGTTGACGTATAGTGGGACTTGTCAAATAGATTGGGTCATATGGTATTTCCCCGTTCTCGTCCCCGCCTCTATTTCGCCAAAAAAGAGAAATTGAATCATCCAAAAATTGGAGTGTGAAGTGCAATTCGATGCATTGTTTGGAGGAATTCATAGTTTTATTATCAATTAGAATGATTTATGGTTGGCTCTTGTTGGACTAAAAAATGAAGTATCCAGGCTCCGTTTAGAAAAAACCCAATTAGGAGCATATCTATAATTAGTGTATCATAAATGATTCCTGTTTGTTATTTCTAAAGTCATAACAAAAAGAAATGGTGATGAGAAGATTTGTCCTATATGTGCAAATCGAAATCGGCCGGATCTTTACCCGGAGTAGAGCATAAACCTAAAAAAATGAAATAGGCCCATTCAGGAACATGAAAACACCATCGTGATTTGGATTGAATCTCGATGAAACAATACATCAATGAGAAGTTAATTCAATAAGTTTATTAACTTTTTTCTATTCTAAGAAAGAAACTAAGTCAAAACTCGTCGTTATTGAAAAAAAGCCCTTTCGGTAGAAGTTCGAAAAAACCTGCTATTAAAAAGAATAGGAAAAAGGAAAGAGGACTAGAATTTATACATTGATTCTTTTTTTTTGAACCGTATGCATCAAAAGGTGCATGTACGGTTCCTAGGGGATGCAATTTTACCCCACTCAACCGACTTTATCAAGAAAGATTCCTTTTTTTAGGCCAAGAAGTTGATAGCGAGATCTCGAATCAACTTATTGGTCTTATGGTATATTTCAGTCTTGAGAATGCTGCCAAAGATTTCTATTTGTTTATAAACTCCCCTGGCGGGTGGGTAATAGATGGATTAGCTATTTATGATACTATGCAGTTTGTGCGCCCAGAGGTCCATACAATATGCATGGGACTAGCCGCGTCAATGGGATCTTTGCTCCTGGTTGGGGGAGCAATTACCAAACGTTTCGCATTCCCTCACGCTTGGCGCCAATGAGGTTTTTGATTTGAGAGAAAAAAGAAAACTATGCCTTCGCCATATGAATATTAAGTAATAATAGCATGGCACTTCGAATTCGATATGGAAAATTTTTGTATTGTTTTTTTTTTCAAAAGATTCAATTATGTATCGAGAGATTAGTATGAAATAAAAGGTATTTCCCATTTTCTCTTATTTATTGGGAAGCCAATTCAGCGTTACAAACCTTTTTGTTTTCACACCGAAGGGCTCTTAACAATATTTATGTTCTATAAAAAAGAGTGCGAAAAAAAAAAACAAGATTTTTCCTTTTTTGGTTGGATTAAAAAGAAACTTTGGGATTGCTCAATCAAAGACAAAAAAATCTATTTTGAAATAGAAAGCAACGGAGCCATCATAGTATTTTTGAACCCCTACGAAAGGAAGGGTGGCGTTTTGATCATTTACCCATCTAGGGCTTGGAGCTGATAGATTTTTTTCTATTTCTTGAATTTGAAGGGTCAATTTGATTGTAGAGCCGTATGCAATGCACAAAAGATGATGCCCGTACGGTTGCTCAATTCGATCTTTTTTTCCTATTATTCTTTATCCTTATTTCCTCTTCGTTTCATCACACCAGATAGAGAACCCTTCTATCATCAGGGTAATGATCCATCAACCCGCTAGTTCTTTTTATGAGGCGCAAACGGGGGAATTTATCTTGGAAGCGGAAGAACTGCTGAAACTACGCGAAACCATCACAAGGGTTTATGTACAAAGGACGGGCAAACCATTATGGGTTGTATCTGAAGACATGGAAAGAGACGTTTTTATGTCAGCAACAGAAGCCCAAGCTTATGGAATTATTGATTTTGTAGCAGTTCAATGACAAAAAAAGGGATTTTGTGAAAATCCGGGATTTGATATTTTATCTCCGGGTTTACTATTTTATTAATATTTTTTTAAATACAAATAATTTAGAATCACCCGGTTAGGATTAATCTAAACCTGCCCATTATGTATATGATTCAACATGCCTACTATTAAACAACTTATTAGAAATACAAGACAGCCGATTCGAAATGTCCCGAAATCCCCCGCTCTTCGGGGCTGTCCTCAGCGTCGAGGAACATGTACTAGGGTGTATGTGCGACTCGTTTCGATTATGAGCTGACGAAAAAAAAAAGAAAGAAAACCGATTTTCGGTATGTTGGGATGAATGATCAATACCAGTAAATAGGATAGAATAGAGGAAAGAACTCTATTCACTATCGAAAAATAAGCAAATCGATTCCTCTATTGTGTCTAAAGTTTATGGTTTCCGTTGGTGCAAATCCAATCACCGGAATTTCAGATAAGAAGAAATTCTCCATTGATAGCAAACGCTTATCCATTAAGCGGAGGAAATCTTATTGAAATTCAAAAACAAAAAAAAAACATAAAACTGAGGTTTGCACTCGGTCAAGAACGGACTACGAAGGTCAGCTACCCCAGCTAACTTTCCTAATTAAATATCGTTACTGTATAGGTCGGTCTGATTGTGAAAGGCCTGTTACTGGATAATTCGTGGGTAGAGCCGAAGAGTGTGGTATGAACTATACAAGTTCGCAATAACATTGATTAATTGATTAAATGAAGTAAAGGCTCCGATGTATAGAGAAGACCTCACCGTTTAAGAAGTAACCATAGAAACGATGGAACCCACTATTTCTAGTTCTTTTTTATTGACTCTATTTTGAACACCTATCAAAGGATAGTTCCTTATTTCTTTCGTATTTCGCAGTAAAATACCTAAAAAATCGTGGTCTGGAAGGTTATAGTAGCCAAAGCCATTGGGATTTTGATTTTATACATTGGAAAAATCCGTTTGGTTATTAATAGACCAGGGCGTGGAAAAGAATAACTGAAAGAAAAGAAATCAATTAGTTATTTGTCAAAGTTTTATTTATGTAATGACCAGAATTAAACGCGGATATATAGCTCGGAGACGCAGAACAAAAATTCGTTTCTTTGCCTCAAGCTTTCGAGGGGCTCATTCAAGACTGACTCGAACTATTACTCAACAGAAAATACGAGCTTTGGTTTCGGCTCATCGGGACAAGAATAAGCAAAAAAGAAATTTTCGTCGTTTGTGGATCACTCGAATAAACGCATTAATTCGAGAACGAGGAATATCCTCTAGTTATAGTAAATTAGTACATGATCTATACAAAAGACAGTTGCTTCTTAATCGTAAAATACTAGCCCAAATAGCTATATCAAATAGAAAGTGTCTTTATATGATTTCCAATGAAATCAGAAAAGAAGTAGATTGGAACGAATACACCAGAATAAGTTAAATGGAGTTCCCCGGAGAATGAACTCCGGGAAGGTGGAGTCGAAATGACTATGAGAAAATAGGCTAAAGTAGTGAAAATGAATGAACACGTTCAATAAAAAAAACTCTTTTTTTTTTTCGTTTTTTTTTTTCTTATGACAGACATGATAATAAAATCTGGCTTCTCAAATTTGTGTCGAACAAAAAACCAATCCATGTTTGAGTTCGGATTGGAATTCTGATTCAAGTGAACAAAGAATAAACCTATTTTTTTCTGGTTCTAAGACCAGTAGTTCTAGCGGTCGACTCGGTTCTTTCAAATTGTTTCTCATTGTTGAGAAAAGGTAACAAAGATAAAATACGAGCTTGCTTTATAGCAATAGTAATTAATCGTTGTTGTTTCAAGGTCAATCTATTCAATCGTCTAGATAATATCTTTCCTTGTTCACTAATAAATCGACTAATTAAATTCATGTTTCTATAATCAATTCGATCCCCCGATTGAATCGGGGGCAAACGCCTACGAAAAGATCGCTTGGATTTCAGAAAAGGCCGCTTAGATTTATCCATGGTTTGTTTGTTTAGTTTATTTCTTATCCTAAAAATCCTATTTCTTAATTGTCATTTTCACCCACAATAGGATTTTTTATTAGTAAAATATGTTCTATTTCGAGCTCTATGTTGTTCTATATAATGTCATTTTTACCCTTTCAAGACTAAGATTTCAAAACTAAGATTCGATCTATTTCTTTATTTCCCTATGAATCGTGTGTTTGTAACAATAGGGACAGAATTTTCTCAATTCTAATTGATTAGGCGTATTGTGTCGGTTCTTTTGAGTAATATATCTGGAAATGCCTGTTGATACCTTCTTAACACCGTTTCGGATACAACCGTTACATTCCAAAATCACCGTTCCTCGCGCATCTTTCTTCTTGGCCATGAATCTCCTTTGTATTTTTGATTTACTCAGCTCTTCTATATTTGATTCGAAATAAAGAAAAAGAAAGGAAGGAAAAAATAGAAGTTACTAATTTTCAATCAAACTTGAAAAGATAAAAATCAATAAAGTTCTAATAAATCAAAGCAAAGCCATAGTAAATAATAAGAATAAGTAAGACAATGATTTTGAAACTCCATTTCAACCCGAAGAACAATATTTCCCTTAAAGATCTTGTATTCTTGCTCTAGACCCGCATTCTATCCACACGTCTCTATTAGTATTAGTGTATTATTACTATTCATTTAATTCGAATTTGAACCCAAGTCTCGCAGACGTTGAATTCACTTTTATGCTTTCTCTTTCGTCCCTTAATTTTCAAAATTCGAAAAAAGGGAAAAAAGAGAAAAAGGGAGGATAAATTAGTCACAGATAGTTGATTGTATCTCTAATCTTGTTCATTCCTTCCGACGTCAATAACTAGAATGAAAAAAAGGGGAATGTCAGCGCATCCGGAAAAAAACGATTAATCTCTATCAATAGACCTGCTAAAGCCCCGAACCATAGCGTACTTAGTACTGGAGCCACGGAGAGATATGTTTTTAGATATCGCATTGAAAAACCTCCTTTTTTTTAAATACATAAAGATAATGCATATATGATCAGATGCATATGTGGTTAAGAGCCACTTAGAGTTGTACACAGAATCCCTAATTCAAATTGAAAAAGGATCCATAAGGTTTTCCCTTTCTTATTATTCTAAGTTAAATGAGACAAAAAAGACGAAATGGGCCGAACAATTGTGTTTCTCAATGGAGGAAATAGGCATGTAGAAAACAAGACAGGAATTCTCTACAATCATACTATAGAACGATTCAAGGGATGTGGCGCAGCTTGGTAGCGCGTTTGTTTTGGGTACAAAATGTCACGGGTTCAAATCCTGTCATCCCTACCTAATTACTGTCCCCTTTAACCAGTAACAAGGAATCAATTGAGATCGATTCCAATTGCACGGAATTATAGAACTATAGAATATATGCATACAAAATCAAATGGATTCGGGTTCGAAACAGAATCTTTTTTTCTTTACAGTTCTGATAAGAAAGCGCTCTTAGTTCAGTTCGGTAGAA